TTTTTTTTGAAACAAAAGTTGTAATGGCAAATTACACAATAAATATTTCACACTAAAGTTATTTAAATTTATGTATAAATAGAAATTAATCAGTTAATTTATATTAAATTATATATATATAATAAATAAATACATAATTATATATACTTAATATATATATTTTAATAATAAATCTACCCTCATTAATATAGAGGGTAGATTTAATTATTATTAAATTATTTATTATATTATTAATATTATTATATTATAATTAATTAATAAATAATAATTTTATTATATTAATAATATTAAATTTTATTTGATTAATATTTATTTAATTTTAATTTAGTGAGTTCTCCTTTCTTTTTCAAAGAAGAAAAAGAAAAAGAAAGGAGAATACAAGAATATAGAGCAATCTAATTGATTATAAAATTCAATTAATTGTTATAGTGATTTATAGTTAAATATATTTGCCATAACTATTAATTAATTATCATTAATTAATTTAATCGATTAATTTTGCATATTAATTTACTTAAATTTTATTTGATTAATATTTATTTAATTTTAATTTAGTGAGTTCTCCTTTCTTTTTCAAAGAAGAAAAAGAAAAAGAAAGGAGAATACAAGAATATAGAGCAATCTAATTGATTATAAAATTCAATTAATTGTTATAGTGATTTATAGTTAAATATATTTGCCATAACTATTAATTAATTATCATTAATTAATTTAATCGATTAATTTTGCATATTAATTTTATTTGGTAATCCCCGATTAATTTTGCATATTAATTTACTTAAATTTTATTTGGTAATCCCCGATTAATTTTGCATATTAATTTACTTAAATTTTATTTGGTAATCCCCGATTAATTTTGCATATTAATTTACTTAAATTTTATTTGGTAATCCCCGATTAATTTTGCATATTAATTTACTTAAATTTTATTTGGTAATCCCCGATTAATTTTGCATATTAATTTACTTAAATTTTATTTGGTAATCCCCGATTAATTTTGCATATTAATTTACTTAAATTTTATTTGGTAATCCCCGATTAATTTTGCATATTAATTTACTTAAATTTTATTTGGTAATCCCCGATTAATTTTGCATATTAATTTACTTAAATTTTATTTGGTAATCCCCGATTAATTTTGCATATTAATTTACTTAAATTTTATTTGGTAATCCCCGATTAATTTTGCAAATAAGTCACCCATTCTTTTGAGTAGAGCCAAATTTATGGGATGGGGAGGAAACCGATCTTTGCCATTATTTTTTTAATGAAAAAATAAAGTTTGATTCTGGCTTTTACATTAGCTTTTTATATTAATTATATGTTAATTTTTTAATTGTTTTTTTTCAGTAATTTGATTTTTATTAATATTTATTTATTGTGAGGAATTTAATTAATATTTGATTAATTTTGTGCCAGCATTCGCGGTTAAACAATTAAATTTTGTTAATGTTTTTGTATTTAACAGTTTTATTTGGTTTGATTTTTTATTGGCTTATTTAGGTGGAATTTATAAGTCTATTTTGTTAATATTTTTATTGTTATAAGTTTTATTATTAAACTAGGATTAGATACCCTATTATTTATAATCTAATTATTTTCAGAATATTAATAGTTATGTTCTATAAAACTCAAAGAATTTGGCGGTAATTTAACTTTATAGAGGAGCCTGTTATTTAATTGATGAACCACAATATTTTCTACCAAGTTCTTATTTGTATACCGCTATATTTTGAAGTGTTTTATTGAGAATTATTTTTTATAATCTTATGATTTTATATTAGGTCAAGGTGCAGTTTTTATTTGGTAATTATGGGCTACTTTTATTTTATATAAATTGGATAGTTTATATTTAAAAATTTCTTGAAATTGGATTTGTAAGTAATTTAAGTTAATTAACTTTTTTGAATTTAGCTCTAGATTATGTACATATCGCCCGTCACTCCCAATGATATGGGATAAGTCGTAACAAAGTAGTTGTACCGGAAGGTGTAGCTAGAATGATCAGTTTATAGCTTATGTAAAGTATGTTGTTTACATCAATAGGAAATATTTAAATTATTAATCTGATTTATAATTTATGTCTTATATTATAAAATATATCATTTAAGTATATTTATGAACTAAATTTTTTTATAAACTGATTAGGTTTTAATTTACAATTAAAATATAATTTATTAGTACCTTTTGTATCATGGTAAATTTAATTATAAATATATAGTTATTTCCCGAAAAATAAATATTTATTTAATAATTTCTTTTTTTGTTGTAAAAAAATTGTTAATTTTTAAATAGTAGTGAAATGTTAATCGCTTTATTTTATATCTGGTTAACTAGGAAATCAATTTAATTGTGAACTTATTTTTTAGTTTTATATTATTTTGGATAATCTAAATTTTTTCTTAAAATTTTAATTTTTATATATTTATTAAATTTTAAATCTTTTTTTTAAGTTCTTAATTGATTAATATTTTTATTTACGATTTTTTTGTATTTATGTTTTTACTTGTTAAAATTATTTAATTATTTTTTAATTTCTATAATGATTTAATTAGTAAAATTTTAAATTAATTTTTAATGAACTCGACATTTATTATTTCCAACTGTTTATCAAAAACATTTCCTTTAGTTTGTTGTTAAAGGTAATTTCTGCCCTATGAATTTTAAATGGCTGCAGTACCCTGACTGTGCAAAGGTAGCATAATAATTAGTCATTTAATTGTTGACTTGCATGAATGAATACATGAGATATAAATTTTATTAGTTTTAATATTTAAATTTTATTTTTAGGTAAAAAAGCTTAATTAATTTTTAGGGACGATAAGACCCTATAGAACTTTACAAATTTATTAAATTAATTAGATTTAGAAGTCTATTTTATTTTTTTTATTAAAATTTGTTTGGTTGGGGTGACAGGTAAATTTTACTTTACTTTATTTAATCATTAAATTTATGTTTTTATTGATCCATTGTTTAGACAAAAAGAAAAAGTTACCTTAGGGATAACAGCGTAATTTTAGTGGGGAGTTCTTATTTATACTAAAGTTTGCGACCTCGATGTTGAATTAAGATTAGTTTAGGGGGTAGGTTTTCTAAAACTAAGTCTGTTCGACTTTTAAAATCTTACATGATTTGAGTTCAAACCGGTGTGAGCCAGGTTGGTTTCTATCTTAATATTATTAAATTTTCTTAGTACGAAAGGACCAGTAAATTCAATATTTTTTGTAAATTAAATTGGCAGATTAGTGTTTTGGTTTTAGAAATCAATTAAGTGTATTTTTACACATTTAATAATGTTATTATTAGTTTTTTTTATCTTGTTTATCTTTGTGCTAGTTTCTGTGGGGTTTTTCACTTTATTAGAGCGTAAATTTTTAAGTTATATACAGATTCGTAAAGGTCCAAATAAGGTTGGATTTTTAGGCCTTCTTCAGCCATTTAGAGATGGTTTAAGGCTTTTTACTAAAGAACAAGTTTGACCAATAAACTCAAATATTATCATTTATTATTTATGCCCATTATTTAGATTAATACAATCATTACTTCTTTGGTGTTTATTTCCATTTTTTGTTAATTTAATTGAGTATAATTTCTCAATACTTTTTTTTTTGTGTGTGTCAAGAGTAGGGGTATATGGATTAGTTTTGTGTGGTTGATCATCTAATAGCATTTATTCTATACTAGGGTGTATTCGCAGAGTTTCCCAGGCTATTTCTTATGAGGTTTCATTATCACTTATTTTACTTAATTATTTTTTATTAATTGATGGTTATTCTTTTTTTGATTTTTCCTTTATTCAGTCAAATTGTTGGTTTTTCTTTCTTTCTTTTCCTATATTTTTTTGTTGATTTTCTTGTTGTTTAGCAGAAACTAACCGATCTCCCTTTGATTTCTCGGAGGGGGAGAGTGAGTTAGTTTCTGGATTCAATGTTGAATATGGTTCTGGTGGTTTTGCCTTTCTTTTTATTTCTGAATATTCTAGCATTATTTTTATTAGTCTTTTAACTGTTATAATTTTTTTTGGTTGTGACTACTATTCTTTCTTTTTTTTTTTAAAGATTATTTTTTTTTGTTTTTTATTTATTTGAGTTCGTTCTTCATTACCTCGTTATCGATATGACAAACTAATATACTTAGCTTGGAAGTGTTATCTCCCATTAAGTTTAAGATATATTTTTTTTTTTGTTTTTATTAGGTCTTTAGTTTTTTATCATTTATTTTTGAAAAGCTATTAAATTTTCTATCTTATATTTTCAAAATATATGCTTTGTATGTTTAAGCTAAATAGCTTAATATGATATTTTTTCTCATATTTTTGTAATTATGGGTTCTGTAATAAAATACAAGAAATATGTTACTGTCAGGTATATACCTACTTTAGTGTAAGGTTCTTCTACTGGTCGTGCACCAATTCATGTTAGTAGTACAACTACTGATGTAAATATTCAAAAATTTATTTGTCTTATAGGATAAAATTCTATTCCCTTAAATTTATTTTTTATTGAAAATGGTAATGTGGCTAAAATTAAAATTGAGCAAAATAATGCTACTACTCCCCCAAGTTTATTAGGAATTGATCGTAGGATTGCATATGCAAATAAAAAGTATCATTCTGGTTGAATATGAATAGGGGTAACTATAGGGTTTGCTGGTGTAAAATTATCTGGGTCTGAAAGTTTATAAGGTTCTATTATGTTCAATATTAGTAATGATAAAATTACTACTGAGAATCCTATAATATCTTTGATTGAAAAATATGGATGAAATGGGATTTTGTCTGAATTTGAGTTGATTCCAATTGGGTTGTTTGATCCTGTAGTGTGTAAAAATATTAAATGTAATAATGTTATTGCTATAATCATGAATGGTAATATAAAGTGTAGTCTAAAAAATCGGGATAGTGTTGCATTATCTACTGCAAACCCCCCTCAAATTCATGTTACTAATATTGATCCTAGATAAGGAATGGCTGAAAGTAAATTAGTAATTACTGTGGCACCTCAAAATGATATTTGCCCTCATGGTAGTACATATCCTAAAAATGCTGTAGCTATTGTAGTTAATATGATAATTATTCCTATAAATCATGTTTTTGTAAGTTTGTATGATCCATAGTATATACCTCGTCCAGTATGCAAATATATAGAGATAAAAAATAATGATGCCCCATTTGAATGGATAGTTCGTATTATTCACCCATAATTCACATCCCGTGTAATGTGATTAACTCTATTAAATGCTATTTCTACATTTGATGTATAGTGTATAGATAGTAATAATCCTGAAATTACTTGAATTATTAAACATAATCCTAAAATTGACCCAAAGTTTCATCATGCTGATAAATTGATAGGTGCAGGTAAGTCGATTAGTGAGTTGTTAATAATTTTAAGAATTTGATTGTTTTTTATTAATGGTTTATTCATATGTTTTAGAACGTAAAGGACCTTCATTGTGCTTAACAATTTTTGTTGATACAATTATTGTTAATAATAAGTACATAACTAATATTATTGTTATTAATATTGACTTTTTATTGTAAAGTTTTGTTATTGAAATTGATTCTTCTATTATATTTATTAGTTTTTCTTTTTCTTCTGTTTGGGTTTCATTTATTATTTCTTCTGAAATAATTATTATGATTAATATAATTAATGTTAAATTAATTTTTAATTTAAATTTTTCATTTGATGCAATTCTTCTTATGTATGTAAATAAAATTAGTAGCCCTCCTACTATTATTAAAAAGGTAATTATTGCATATCATGCAGATATTATTATTTTGTTTATAAGAAGTGTTATTAGTGTTGTTTGTATCAGTAATAGTCCTCCTATTCTTACTGGATTTTTTAAGAATGGAATTAATGTTATTGTTGCTATGATTCTTTTTATTATTATTATTTTTATTTCAGTATTTAGTTTAAATTAAAATTTTAATTTTGGATATTAAAGATATATAACATTATTATACTGATGATTTAAAGGATTAGTAATCCTAATTTTAGTTTACAAAACTAATATTTTTATTAAATTATTAAAACTTATGAATTTAATTTTTTTTTTTTATGTATATCTTATATCTATTATTTCTTTAATTTTAATTCGTAGGCATTTATTTTTATGTCTTGTGAGACTTGAATTTATAGTATTATTTTTCTTGTTTTTATTGATTTATTATTGTCTTCATTTTGGTAATTCCAATTTTTATCTTTTCGTTTATGTTATAACTTTCTATGTTTGTGAAGGTGTTTTGGGTTTAAGAGTTATAGTATACATGATTCGGTTTCATGGTAATGATTATATTAATTCTATGTTTTTATGATAAAATTTATTTTTTATATATTTTTTTTAACTCCTCTTTTTTTTTGTTCTAGTTTATGATATTTATATCAGTTTTTTTTTGTTTTTTTTATTTTTATAATAATGTTTGTTAATTTAGATTTTTTTTATTGTTCAGTTTATTTAAGATTAGGGTTAGACTATATTTCTTATGGTTTTATTTTGTTAACTTTCTTTATTTCAAGTCTGATAATTATTTGTAGATCTAAAGTGTTCCTTTTAAAAAATAATGTTTTTTTTTTATTTCTGGTTTATGTTCTTTGTTTTTGTTTGTTAATTGTTTTTATTATAAAAAACATGTTTTTAATATACTTGTTCTTTGAATTTAGACTAATTCCCTTAGTTATTTTAGTTTTTGGTTGAGGTTATCAACCTGAACGTATTATTTCTGGTTTTTATTTATTTTTTTATACTTTATTTGCTTCTTTACCTTTACTTATTTGTATTATTTTTTTGTATATTCAAGTGTATAGAGTTTATTTTGATATAGTATTTTATAGTTCAATCTCATTTATTTTCCATTTTAGCATATTTTTTGCATTTTTAGTTAAGTTCCCTATATTTATATTTCATTTTTGACTTCCAAAAGCGCATGTAGAAGCTCCTATTTCTGGGTCTATAATTTTGGCTGGTCTAATATTAAAGATCGGGGGTTATGGTATAATTCGTTTTATATTTATTTGTGAATTTTCTTTTTTTTCATATGGTTACATTTGATATTCTTTTTGTTTGTTAGGTTCTTTTTTAGTAAGTCTTGTTTGTTTAATTCAGGGTGATATAAAGTGTTTAATTGCTTATTCTTCTGTTTCTCATATAGGTTTAAGTTTGATAGGTATTTTAACTATAAGAAAATTGGGTTTATTGGGCTCTTACTTACTCATACTTGGTCATGGTCTTTGTTCTTCAGGATTGTTTTGTTTAGCTAATATTTGTTATGAGCGTATACTAAGTCGTAGTTTTTTTTTAAATAAAGGTATATTTATGTTTATACCAAGAATGTGTATGTACTGATTTATATTTTGTTCTTTTAATATAGGATGTCCCCCCAGATTAAATTTTATTAGAGAAATTTTGATTCTTAATAGAATACTTTCTTATAGAGTTTTTTCATTTTATTATTTTTTTTTAATTTCTTTTTTTTCTTCTTGTTTTAGCTTTTATTTATTTAGTTATAGTCAACACGGTATATTTCATTATATATATGGGGTTTCATCTTGTTATGTGCGTGAGTATTTGTATATATTTATACACCTTTTTCCTTTAATTTTTTTAATTTTGTTGTTAAATGTGTTTTTTTGATAATTTAAATATTTTAATTAAAAATTAAGATTTGTGGTATCTTAGATAGGACTAATCCCTTTTAAATTTTGTTATTCCACAATTACAACTATTATTGATTCTTTTTCTTTTTCTTCTTTTCCTTTTTCTTTTTTATTCTTTTTTTGATTTTTGTTTTTAATGATTTTGTTATAATATTAGAATATAAAATTTTATATATTAATTCTATGAGATATTATTATCTAATTTTATTAGATTGGGTTTCCCTTAGTTTTTGTTCTGTAGTTATATTTATTTCTTCTATGGTAATTTTATATAGTTCTACTTATGTAGGTAGAATATCATATTCTTCTAATCGTTTTTTGTTTATTGTTATCTTATTTATTTTTAGAATAATACTTATGGTTATTAGTCCTAATATAGTAAGCATTATATTAGGGTGGGATGGTTTAGGTCTTGTTTCTTATTGTTTGGTAATTTATTATAGTTCTATAAACAGATATTTAGCTGGTTTAATTACTTGTTTAACTAATCGTTTAGGTGATGTTGGTTTATTAATTTCTGTAGGTTGAATTATGTCTTACGGTAGATGACATTTTATTTATTATAGTGATTTATATTTTGATATAATCTTTTATTTAATTGTTTTTTCTTGTTTTACTAAAAGTGCACAAGTTCCTTTTTCTTGTTGACTTCCTGCTGCAATAGCAGCCCCAACTCCTGTTTCTTCTTTAGTCCATTCGTCAACTTTAGTAACTGCTGGGGTTTATTTATTAATTCGTTTTTGTAATTTTTTTGTTTTTAATTATTTTGTTCTATTTCTTAGAATTTTTACTATAATTTTTTCGTCTATATGTGCTATGTACGAATTTGATTTAAAAAAAATTATTGCTTTATCAACTTTAAGTCAGCTTGGTTTAATAATAAGATCATTATTTATTGGTTTAATTGATTTGTCTTTTTTTCATCTTTTAACTCATGCTATATTTAAGTCTCTTTTATTTCTTTGTTCTGGAATTTTTATTTATTATATAAATGATAATCAAGATATTCGAATAATAGGTTCTGTTACAATATTTCTTCCATTGACTAGTTCCTGTTTTAATATTGCTAATTTTGCTTTATGTGGTGTTCCATTTTTATCTGGTTTTTACTCTAAGGATTTTTTTATTGAAAATATGTCTTTTTTTGGTATTAATTTTACAGTTTTTTTATTGTATTACATTTCCTTAGGTATAACTGCTTGTTATAGTTTTCGTCTATTTTTTTATAGAATACTTTTTAATAGCAAGTTTTTGTGTTATAATTTTTTTTCTATTAATATAAATTTGATAAAAATAAGTATTTTTTTCTTAACTTTTTTTGCTGTATTTTTTGGCTGTATATTTATATGAATTATAAATTTTGATTTGGTTTTTATTTTATTACCTTTTAATTTAAGGATTCTTTCAATTAGTTTTGTTTTTTTAGGATTCTGATTAGGTATTGAGTTTTGTAAATTTAATTATTTTTTTTCTTTAAATTATTACCTTTTTAATAGATATATGTGATTTATATTTGGTTATTCTTTTTTTTTAAAAAAATTTTTTATAAAATCTAGATTTATGTTAACTAATCATTTGCTTGGTTGAGGGGAATATTATGGTGGTTTAGGAATTTCTTTTTATTTAATAAAGGTTTCATCTTTTTTTCAGCTATACTCTATAAGAAGAATTAAATTATTTTTAATTTCTTTTTTTATTTGATTTCTTATTATATTTTAAATTTTAATAGCTTATTTAGTAAAGAGCATGATATTGAAGATATCAAGGAGAATAAATTTTCTTAAAGTATCATTTAAGGGTTAATTTTACCTTTTTTTTAATGAAAATAAAATGTTTTATAAACTACATAAATAAGGGATAAACGGAATCTAACCGCTTTAAAAATTAGTTAGCAGCTATTTTTATTCTTTCTCCCTTTTAGCTGGAATAAAATTCAATTTTCTTATTAACAATAAGTTACCTCTTAATCTTTGGCTTCAACTAAAACATGAGGTTTACTCCTTAAGTTTAGGTCGAAACTAAATGTAATTTTACTTCTTTGTTAAAGATTAGCTATTTAGCACTTCTTGATTGCAAATCAAGTATTATTATTAAATATAATCCTATTCTGTTCAGTTAAGTATTCCATTATATCATTCATGAATCAAGCCTGCTGTAATAATTAAAGTAAATATTGTTGATGTTATTAATCAATAATATAATATGGTAGATTTTAATGTTATAATTATAGGGATAATAATAATGATTTCAATGTCAAAGATTAAGAAAATAACTGCAATTAGGAAAAAATGAATTGAAAATGATATTCGTTTTAAAGAAATTGGATTAAATCCACATTCAAAGGGGGTCGATTTTTGTATGTCAATAATGCATTTTTTTCTTAAAAAGTTAATTAATGTTATTACTAACATTACTAAAATTATAATTAGAATTATTCTTAGTAATAGATTATTAATTATTCAATTTAATTTTTTTAAACCTTAAAGTTGGAAGCTTAATATACTTTTTATAATAATTGAATTTTATTTTCCTCATCAGTATACTGAAATGTACAGGAATAGTCATACTACATCTACAAAATGTCAGTATCATGCTGATGCTTCAAATCCAACATGGTGTCTTCTAGAAAAATGTAGTTTTCATATCCGATAAAGTGATACAATAATAAAGGTTGTTCCGATAATAACATGGATTCCATGAAATCCAGTTCTTATAAAGAATGTTCTACCATAAATTGAATCTGAAATACAAAATGGTGATTCTATGTATTCATACATTTGAAGCATTGAAAAGTAGATACCTAAAATAATTGTCAACAAGGTTCTTTGAATTATCTGGTTAAATTTTTTAGCTAGGATAGCATTATGAGCCCATGTTATTGATACTCCTGAGGATAGTAAAATAATTGTATTTAATATTGGGATATTTATTGGATCAAATGTTTTAACACCAGTTGGAGGTCAATTTAGTCCGATTTCTATTGTTGGTGACAATCTTCTGTGAAAAAATGCTCAGAAAAATGATGAAAAGAATAATACTTCAGACAAAATAAATAATACTATTCCAATTTTTATTCCTGTTGTTACTTTTTTAGTGTGTAGTCCTTGATATGTTGCTTCTCGAATGACATCTCGTCATCATTGAATTATTGTTAACAATGTAATTGTTATTCCCAAAATAAATAATATTATTCTTGTTTTATGAAATCATATAATTGTTCCTGAGGTTAATGTTATAACTCCAATTGATCCAGTAATTGGTCAAGGTCTATTATCCACTAGGTGGAATGGATGATTATTCATTTAAATTTCTCTTGAATATAAATTTATAAGTGTTATAAATACGTATGATTGAATAATAGACACTGCTGTTTCAAATAAAAGTATTACTGTAAATGCTACTATTAAAGGAATAAAAATACTTAGTGTTGTTCTGTTACCTAGAAGTGATATTAAAATGTGTCCTGCAATTATATTTGCAGTGAGTCGAACAGCTAGTGATCCTGGTCGAATTATATTTCTAATTGTTTCAATTAATACTATAAATGGTATTAAAGGTGTAGGAGTACCTACTGGTACTAGATGAATAAATATTTTATTTATATTATTTGTTCATCCATAAATTATTATTCCTATTCATAAAGGTAATGCTAGTGACAATGAAAATACTATATGAGATGAAGCGGTAAAAGTATATGGTATTAATCCCATAATATTATTATAAAAGATAATTATAAATATTGAAATTATTATTAATGAGGTTCCTTTATATTTTATAATCATTTTTAATTCTTTATTTAGTATACCCGTAATTTTTTTAAAAATTATTGAATTTTTATTTTCTATTTTTCAGAATTTTTTCGGAAACAAAACTACTATAATAGAAATTCTAATTCAATTTAAGGAAAGCGTTCCTGTACATGGGTCAAATGTTGAAAATAAATTTGTTATCATTTTCAAGTTATTATTTTTTTAATAAATTTTATTTTATTATTTTTTAATGATTCTATGTCGAAGTAGATAAGTGTTATTATTACTAATAGTGAGGTTAAAAATATTAGTAATAAGGAAGTTCATCATATTGGTGATATTTGAGGCAAGTAAAGTCTATTAATTTTAATAATTTTTTTAACTTGACAAGTTAATGTTTTTTAAACTAAGTCTTTCATTAAGAGTATTTTTACTACTATAATTTGGTTTAAGAGACCAATACTTTTAATTAAGTTACCTAATGAGAACTTTTTAATTCATTCGTAAAATGTTTTTATATTAATTCTTTCTAGAACAATAGGTATAAAACTGTGGTTTGCACCACAGATTTCAGAGCATTGACCAAAAAATAATCCTGATCGATTAATTATTAAATTTCCTTGATTAATTCGTCCAGGTGATGCATCAATTTTAATTCCTAAAGATGGAATTGTTCATGAGTGAATTACATCTGTAGATGTAACAAGAATTCGTGTATTGGTGTTAAATGGAAGTACAATCCGGTTATCTGTATCTAATAATCGAAATTCATTTTTAGTTAATTCTGTTGTAGGTTTTATATATGAATCAAATTCAATTTTTTTGAAATCAGAATATTCATATGATCAAAATCACTGATGTCCAATTGCTTTAATAGTAATTAATGGGTTAGATATTTCCTCTATTAAATATAGAATTCGAAGAGATGGTAATGCAATAAAAATTAATACTATAGCAGGAAGTATAGTTCAAACTAACTCAATTATTTGCCCTTCAAATAAGAATCGATTTGTAATTTTATTAAAAAAAAGAGATGTTATTATGTATCTTACTGTAACTGTAATTATTATAATAATTATTATTGTGTGGTCATGAAATATAATTAACTGTTCTATAATTGGTGATGCAGGGTCTTGTATTGAAATTGTTTTTCAGATGTATATTTCTAACAAAAATAATTTTATAAATGAATCTTAAGTTCATTGCACTAGTCTGCCATATTAGACTACTTACTTAATATAGGTAATTCTTGATAAGAATGTTCCTGAGGTGGAAACTTTTGTAATCATTCAATTGATGATTGATTTCTATTTACAAATATTAATATTCGTTTTGAAATTATTGACTCTCAAATAATAAATACTATTATTAAAATTCTTACAAATGAAATTATTCTACCTATAGATGAAATTATATTTCAAAATGTAAAATTATCTGGGTAATCAGAATATCGCCGAGGTAACCCTCTCAACCCCAAAAAGTGTTGGGGAAAAAAGGTTAAATTTACTCCTGTAAATATTGTCAAGAATTGAGTTTTTATTCATTTTGGATTTATTGTTATTCCAGTGAATACTGGGAATCATTGGATAAATCCTGCTATAATTGCAAATACAGCCCCTATTGATAAAACATAATGAAAATGTGCAACTACATAATAAGTATCATGTAGAACAATATCAATGGATGAATTTGACAAGATAATTCCAGTAAATCCCCCCAAAGAAAATAAAAATACAAATCCTGAAGATCATATTATTGAAATTGATGTTTTTGTTGATACTCCATGTATTGTTGCTATTCAACTAAATACTTTAATACCAGTTGGTACAGCAATAATTATTGTTGCTGATGTAAAATAAGCTCGTGTATCAACGTCTATACCTACAGTAAACATATGATGAGCTCAAACTACGAATCCTAAGATCCCAATTGAAACTATAGCATAAACTATTCCAATGTAACCAAATGATTCATTTTTTCCTCTTTCTTGTGTAATAATATGTGAAATTAACCCAAATCCAGGTAAAATAAGAATGTATACTTCAGGGTGTCCAAAAAATCAAAATAAATGTTGATATAAAATTGGATCACCACCCCCTGATGGGTCAAAGAATCTAGTATTAATATTTCGATCAGTAAGTAATATAGTAATAGCACCAGCTAATACTGGTAAAGATAATAATAGAAGAATTGCTGTGATTAGCACAGACCATACGAAAAGTGGAACTTGATCAAACTCTATACCAGAGGTTCGTATATTAATTACTGTAGTAATAAAATTTACTGCTCCCAGAATTGATGAAATTCCGGCTAAATGTAAGGAAAAAATTGTTAAATCAACTCTTGCTCCTGCGTGAGCAATATTTCTTGAAAGTGGTGGATATACTGTTCATCCGGTTCCTGCTCCAGTTTCTACTAGTGATCTCACTAACAACAGTGTTAATGATGGAGGTAATAATCAAAAACTTATATTGTTTATTCGTGGAAATGCTATGTCAGGTGCTCCAATTATTAATGGAAGCAACCAATTCCCAAAACCCCCAATTATGATTGGTATAACTATGAAAAAAATTATAATAAAAGCGTGTGATGTAACAATTACATTATATATCTGATCATTATTAAGGAATACTCCTGGTTGAGCTAGTTCAATTCGAATAATTATTCTCATTATTATTCCAACTATACCTGATCATATTCCAAAAATAAAATATATCGTTCCAATGTCCTTGTGATTTGTTGAAAACAATCATTTGTTCATTGTTAGGATGTCTGATTAAAGTAGCAAACTGTAAATTTGTTTATGAACTATTATTTGTTCTTCTAATAATCTTATAGTTTAATAAAAACTTTAAATTGCAAATTTAATAATAACCTAGTTTAAGATTTACTAAACTTAGCAATTTCAACTTTGAAGGCTGATAGTTTATGATTAACTTAAAACCTTGAATTAATTCAAGGATTTAACTGAGATTAGTGTAATTGTTATTAAAATGTTAATAATTAACAAATTATTCAAAATTTTTCTTGGTGATAATGTCAATCATTTTATTGAAATTGATGATATTGTTATTGATATAAATGAACATCGTATATAGTAAAATATTACTGGCAGGGATGAAACTACTATTAATGCAGTCAATGCAAATTGATTAATTGAAAGTAAGTATTCTAATACTATTAATTTTCCTAAAAATCCTATTATTGGTGGAATTCCACCAAGGGATAGTATTAGTATCCAGATTCTAATATTTATTCTTTTATTAAATCTATTAACTATCATTTGGTTAAAATAATAAATATTTAATTTTATGAATATTAATAATACTGAAGTAATAATAATACTATAATTGATTATAAATATTGATCAAATTGAAATTATTTTGATGCATGAACATATATAAGCTATATTGTAAATTGATGAATATCCTAATATTTTACGTACTGAATTTTGATTAATTCCTCAGATTGCCCCGACAATTAGAGAAATAATAATTGGTAGATATAAAGTAACATTTATATATGAAATTACTATAAGTGGTGGTACTTTTATTATTGTTAATATAATTAGAATTATTTGATATGATATCCCCTCAATGACTGTTAATATTCAATTATGAAAAGGAGCTATTCCAATTTTGATCAAAACTGATGTAACAATTAAGTATTCCGATTGTATAGTATTAATCCCCATTAATACTAACCCTCTGATTATAATTGATGATCTTATTCTTTGTACAATAAAATATTTTATTATACTTTCAGATCTTAAAAGATTTTTACTTGATATTATTGGAATAAATGATATTAATCTTAATTCTAATCCAGATCATAGTATAATAAAATTATTTGTTGAAATTGATACTAGTACCCCCAATACTATAGTATTTATAAACAAAAATAATGTTGAATTTATTACAATTAAAAAGAAGAAGATTTTACTTCTATATTCAGGGTATGAACCTGATAGCTTAACTTATTAGCTTATCTTTTTATAATTTAGTGTATGATGCACATGAATTTTTGATATTCAAAGATAAGTTTAATTCTTAAATTTATAATAAGAACATCTATATAATTATGCATAATTTATTCTATCAAAATAATCCTTTAATTCAGGCATCTTATT